CGCCGCATCTCCCTCCCTTCGTCGAGCCTTTCCTTTAGTGGTTGGGGGAAGCATTCCCTTATCTGAACGTCGGCGGGCATTCTTTCGCTATGGGGTGGGTTTGGTTTGAACATAGGCTCAAACATGATTGGAAGGGTCCTAGCTACGCCATGCGTTCAATACCAAAAAAGCCTCTGGGGAGCTGCAGGGATGACAAAAAGAGGTTCCTGTGTTGCACTGAAAAAAAGGACCTAAGAGAAGAGCGTCTTCTCTTAGGTTTCTTCCTCCGGCCCGCGTTAGAGGGGAAGATTAGCAAAGCGGGAAAAGACAGAGGGAGGGGGAGCAGCATCTTATTCTCTTCGCTAGAACTTCCGGATCGGATAAGCATTCGGAACGGGCTCCGCGTTCATTTCGTTGGCAGAAACGATCCAATCCATTCGGGGAACCCAAAAACAAACGAACTCTTTTGACTTGATTCATAGATAGAATCAATGGATAGATAGACAAGAGATAGATGAACGAGATCTCTTTTTTTTTTTCTCTAAAATCAACAAGAGGAAGAGAATAGACATCCCTTTAGATGTCTATGTATCCTTTATCATCTCCCGATTTTCTTTTATATCGTTATATCTGCTCTATACATTTTTTTTAAGAAATACATACATTTAGAGAGAGAGAGCAGATGGATCCTATCCCCTACCTATATCGAACACTCATTCCTATCTATTTATAGAAAGATCTTCGTCAAATACCGGACTTTGCCTTTTTTTGTTTGAGGAATTCCTAATATCCAAGGCAGCTTCCCACAAGCACCCCACCCCATACGACTATAAGGGAGGGAGCTGTTCGCCTTTTGAATCAAAGTAGTAGGGGCTTCATAGCGACTTTCATTCTAAAGGAAACCGAAGAACCTTTAGTCAATAGGAGCCCTACTCATATTCAAAAGGCAGTCGCAAACCAATTCATTAGTAACCGGGCGGAGCGCACCTTCAGTAGGGCGAGCTGTTTGATAGTGACTTCTTTCTTAGGGTAGGGCGACGAAAGGCTACTTCAATGACGGAAAGAGCCGGAAACTCGAGAGGGTCGCCTTTGGAAGCGAAAGCCCCTATCATACAGGCGACCAAGTCCCCAACCGTTGAAGTCACCCTCGGAAGCGGAAGACGGTAACCAAAGCGTCACGACATAATCAAAAGGAAGGAGTGACGCTGATAAACACTGAATCCAATCCCCGGAAACGAAACGAAGTTCGTTCCCTTTCGTCAAGTAGGTGACGGTAGGCATACGAACCACTTTAGCTTTGCCTTAGACTCTATTGGAACAAAGCAAAGAAGGAGGCTGAATGGAGAAAGGAAAGGGACAAGGGCGGTCTTGCTTGGCGCGAAGGCTGCTGGTTCGGGGGTAGGGTACGGTACTAAAGGTCCTCGGACTTCCAGGCGGTTTTTCTTTTGGGCTGCTGTTCACCGTTGGATCTCGCCAATACAGCCCCCTATAGTTTTCGTTACCGAGATCTCTTTTTTTTTTCATTGTTCCCAGGGATTTTTTGGGTAATCAGCTCCCATGCTGCAAACAGTCAAATCTGAACTGAACCGTCGTCGCTCTTCTTGCTTTCCTCGTGGGCAGGAAGCACACCAGCAGCGTGCGTTGCGTGATTCCACTGTGTTTTTTGCACGTCGACTGGATGGACAGTTGACCGGAAGATCACTTCGATTCGCCCGGCCAGCAGGCGGGCGGCGTGCTTTTCTTGTGTGACAACACTACAGAGCGAGTGGCTCTTCTAGGCGGGCAGCTGTGTGACAACACTCCAGAGAAAGCGGCGCTTTCGTGTAACATGCTATGGTCTCAACGCCCTTACGAGGTAGTGATGAGTTTCACGCGCTCTAAGCCCGGCCCGCGCGCGGTTAGGAAGATTGGCCGCAATCTGAGCGGTACCACCCACCCTACCCTACCACCTATAGGCGGCCGTCCGTCCTACAGCCGCCCGAAGAGGAACTGCAGTGATCTTGAATAGGGATCCTACAGCGATAGATAGAATCCCCATAAAAATACCACTAGATCGAGCACCAGTGATTTCGTATCCGGTCAAAATCTTGGCTAATTGATCGAAGTGGGTAGCTCCAGTAGACCCATAGATCATGGAACAAATAGGGTGGGTAGGCCCAACCACCACACTACACGTATAGACGCGAACCCCCCTCGTTACCGTACGTGCGACTCTCACCGCATACGGCTCGCACAAAGACTCCTAAATCCATCCCGAGCCTTTTCTTCCACCTCTCCTCTCCACTCCTCGATCAAACGTCGCGTTCCCCAGGCGCTATGAAAGGGGGGGGCGCTTCCTTCGCCTATCGTATGTATCGGCTTGGCTTCGTCCCGAACCGACGGAGGCATTCTGGCGGGCGCGTGCGTGTAGGAATGCCGACTACAGAGACTAAAAGACTACGACTACAAGCCAAGCCGGAAGCGACTCGCTTCTATTCTCGTTGGGATTGGATATAGATGGGGAATCTATAGATCGTAGTAG